CTGAACAGGCCTTTTATTTAGTAGGTAACATCGATGAAGTTACTGCGAAGGCTACAAACTTAGAAATGGAGAACAATTTGAAGAAATGACCTTAAATCTTTGTGTACTGACCCCTAATCGAATTGTTTGGGATTCAGAAGTGAAAGAAATCATTTTATCTACTAATAGTGGACAAATTGGCGTATTACCAAATCACGCGCCTATTGCCACAGCTGTAGATATAGGTATTTTGAGAATACGCTTTAATGACCAATGGTTAACGATGGCTCTGATGGGTGGTTTTGCTAGAATAGGTAATAATGAGATCACCGTTTTAGTAAATGATGCGGAGAAGAGTAGTGACATTGATCCCCAAGAAGCTCAGCAAACTCTTGAAATAGCGGAAGCCGGCTTGAGTAAAGCTGAAAGTAAGAGACAAACAATTGAGGCAAATCTAGCTCTCAGACGAGCTAGGACACGAGTAGAGGTTCTCAATGTGATTTCGTAACTATTCGGGGCGCCCGAATCGAATAATCCTAATCCAAAGAATTTTTGTTTATACACATATGGATTCTTCCGATTGAATCCAATCAAATACAATCAAGTGAAATCAGATTCTGATGTAAGGAAAAAAGTTTTAGTTTCAATTCGAAAATCAAATCGAATAGGATAGAAAAGATACAAAATCAGTAAGTAGAAAAACTTATTAGATACCATTGACCATGGTATCTAATAAGTTCTACCTACTATTGGATTTGAACCAATGACTCCCGCCGTATGAAAGCAATACTCTAACCACTGAGTTAAGTAGGTCATTTATCATTATAAGGAGAAAAAAAAGGACCCCTCCCGTTGATGGAGTATAAATGCAATAAGACTTCGAAGCAATACCAATCAAAAAGATCAAAGAGATACGATGTTGGATCATGGAATATTCATCTTGACAAGAAATTATCTCCATAATATGATAAAATATGTATCACAAGCACAAGGGCTATAGCTCAGTTCGGTAGAGCACCTCGTTTACACGTGCGCCAATGTTTTTCAGAAGAGTCCATCATGCAATCAAAGAATTGATCTTTTTGAGAAATCAATGTCTGACTCCAGAATTTTTAGGGAACAAAACAAGAGAACAATAGCCTGACAAATGGTTTGGTTCGATTCAGGTTCCCATTTAGGAACCAAATGGAATCCATCATTGATTTGAGATATTGATAAGGTGAATACCTAGTCCATTCAATGCTAGGCATAATGAGTATAAGGACCTCAAAAATTCTCTTTTTGTCCTATGAACCTTAAGGCGTATGAAGTTTCATATTTGATTCTTTAATCAGGATGATAGAGACTCCATTTAACTTAGGTTAATCTAGGCCAGAAGCAAACCTACGTCAAGATAACCTTTCTTTGAAACACTTTGGTAGTGCTCCTATATCACAATCCAAATAATGAATCCGAGTACGTGGAGCCATTTCCTTATTTTTCTGTCAAGAAAAAAAATATGGTAGACTAACTGATATTTCTAGCAGTTAATGAAAGAGCCCAATGCAAAAAAAAAATGCATGTTGGGTCTTTGAAAGAGTTCGAATCATTTTGATAAGAATCAGTTCGATCTCTTTTACCGAGAAGGTCTACGGTTCGAGTCCGTATAGCCCTATAATAATATAATAATCAAAATTGAAATACAAAAAGTTCTATAGTTTTCATTTACTCAATTACTGTATTTTTTGTTGTTTGTAACCGGTCGCTCGTGGTTGCTTGGTTCATCGAAATAAAATCATTCCCATAAGCTTGCTTGTAGGGGGCTCGTTCAGAGCAGAACATAAAACGGAAAACAAAAGCCCATTTCAATCGTTATTTTTTTTTTTCGAATCTCGGATAAAGAAACCCATTTTTTTTTTAGTAATTCATTTTTTGCGTATGTGAATTCCATATGATTTTGCCTCCAAAAATTCACTAAAAATGAGTGGGTATACCAAGGAAAAGAAGTCTCACTAACTCTTTGATTGTGGACAGTAAAGGAGGCAAAATCATGACATGAATCCGGTTAAAAATGAAAACTCCAACCTAACCCCACTCAAATCGAATAGTAAGTCACATGGATATAGTACTGTATTTGTCGACACGTCCGCGTTTGAAAAACGAAGATCTTTTCATAAACAGAAAACAAAATAGATATAGAAAATAGAATCGAAAATCGATTGAATTTCGAATTCAAATATTCTCAATTTCAAAATTCGAAATCAAAATGAGAATTCTATTTGGAATTTTTTTTCTAAAAGCCCGAAGCGAGGTGAAAGCAAGAGAGTTTTATTTGTTTTGTTTGTATAAGAGATTTATACTATACTGAAATAAAATCGAAGGAAGTGTAATGAAAATAGGAGTACAATCGAGAAACGAGACATCACAGCAAACAAGTGAAACTGTGTGGTTCGACCAAAAGGCATTTTTGTTTTGACTAACCTGTTACCGATGACTTGACAATGAATTCCAATTCGAATCGACGAATTCGGTATATTTTCCA